TATAACTATCTGATTTAGTTTATCAACCCGAATGATGAATAAAAAATGACGATATTTATTCAATTCATTCAACTTCTTTCCTATAAAAAAAGAAAGAAAAGAAAGGGAATAGAGAAAGGTTTATGTCTCAACGAATCGCACGTAGAGATATTGATAACACGCATAGAGTTAATGGTATTTCATAACTAATTGATTGAGCAGCAGCTCGTAGACCACCTAAAAAGGAATATTTATTATTTGATCCATATCCTGACATAAGAAGTCCAATGGGAGCAATACTTGAAATGGCGATCCATAAAAAAACACCGATATTGAGATCGGATAGAACAAGGTTAGAGCCAAAAGGAATTATTAAATAACTTAGTAGAATTGATATGACTGCTATGGATGGTCCGATACTGAATAAATGAGTATCTCCTCTAGATGGAAGAAGATTCTCTTTGAAAAGTAGTTTTGTGCCATCTGCTAGAGCTTGAAGAATTCCCAAAGGACCGGCATATTCAGGTCCAATACGTTGTTGTATCCCTGCGGATATTTCTCTTTCTAACCACACAATTGCTAGTACACCTATTGTGATTCCCAATACAGGAGTAAAAATAGGTACAAGCATCCATATGATCCCATAAACCTCTTTTAAGTATTCCAATCGGGAAAAAGAATTGATATCTTGTACTTCTGGTGTATCAATTATCATTTCAACGATCAACTTCTCCCATAATTATATCTATGCTACCTAGTATCGTCATAATGTCAGCCAATTTCATTCTTTTAACTAACTGAGGAAGAATTTGCAAATTGATAAAACCCGGCGGTCGAATTTTCCATCTCCAAGGAAAAACATTCTGATCCCCTATCAGAAAAATTCCCAACTCTCCCTTTGGGGCTTCGACTCTCACATAAAGTTCTTGTTTCGACAATTCAAAAGTGGGAGAAGGCTTTTTACTAATAAATCGATATTCAAAATCATTCAATTCGGGATCCCTCGCTCTATCAAAGCATCGGATTTCTAAATTCTCATACGGCCCTCCCGGAATTCCTTCCAGAGCCTGTTGAATAATTTTTATAGATGCCACCATTTCACCAATTCGTACTAAATAACGAGATAATGAATCTCCTTCTTTTTGCCATTGGACTTCCCAATCAAATTCGTCATAACACTCATAATGATCAACTTTACGAAGATCCCATTGTATTCCGGAAGCTCGTAGCATTGGTCCTGACAAACCCCAATTTATTGCTTCTTCTACACCAATAATGCCTACTCCCTCAACTCGTTCTAAAAAAATAGGATTACGCGTAATAAGTTTTTGATATTCAGCAACCCCTGTTAAAAAATAATCGCAGAAATCCAAACATTTATCTATCCATCCATGCGGTAGATCAGCAGCTACTCCTCCTATACGAAAATAATTATGCATCATTCTCATACCGGTGGCAGCTTCGAATAGATCATAGACTAACTCTCTTTCTCTGAAAATATAGAAGAAAGGAGTCTGTGCACCAATATCTGCCATAAAAGGGCCAAGCCATAATAAATGAGAAGCTATACGACTCAACTCCAACATAATCACTCTAATATAGCTGGCTCTTTTAGGTACTTGAATATTTCCCAACTGCTCTGGTGCATTTACGGTTATTGCTTCTGTGAACATAGTAGCTAAATAATCCCAACGTGTTACATAAGGCAAATATTGTATAATTGTTCGGTTTTCTGCAATTTTTTCCATCCCTCTGTGCAAATAACCTAGTATTGGTTCACAGTCAATAACATCTTCACCATCTAAAGTAACGATGAGTCGAAGAACACCGTGCATTGATGGGTGATGAGGACCCATATTGACTATCATGAGGTCTTCTCTTGTAGCTGGTACATTCATAGGTTTTCCCCTGATTCATTCTTCCATGAATTGCTGAAAACGAAAAGAAGTTCATCAAAATTCAAGATCTACTAAATCAAATAATTCAAAAGGACTCTTCAAATTAACGAATTTTTGTCTCCCGAATACCCAACTGACCAATTAATTCTTTATAACGTACTCTATTTTTCTTTGCCAAATAAGACAGCAACCGTTGACGTTTTCCCAGAATTTTCCGTAGACCTCTCTGAGATAAATAGTCTTTTCTGTGCAATTCCAAATGTGAAGTAAGTCTTCGGATCTTATTGGTGAAACTGAATACTTGAAATTCAACAGATCCCCTATTTGCTTCTTTTTGAGAAATAACTGAGATGAATAAGTTTTTTACCATAAAACGAAATCTTCTCTTCCCTCCCTTTTTTTCTTTTTTAAAAATTTGAATTTTACCCATCAGTAATATAATAATATTATAATTATAATAATAATATTATTATGCCGGTCATTTTAATCTAGTATACGCAATAATCTTTATTTCGTTATGGATACCTCGTTTATGAAATAAAATTAATCAATATCAATAAAAAATCTAATTGATATGTATTAGTATCATGCATCAGAATGTAATGTAAGACATCGCATGTGTGCATTTGTTTACTTTCATATACTAGATCTAGTAAGGATATATAAAAAATGTGACATCAACGAATTTTCAATCGTGGATACATATGTATCCTTATCATACTAAAACAACTACCATTATTGGTATCAAACCAATAGCGATTCATACAAGCTAAATCTTCTAATCGATAATTGGGCCAGAGAAAGAACTTTAATTTTTTTAATTTAATTAATTGATTTTTATCTCTATCAAGATGTTTGTTTTCATCCAAAAATTTATTACAGCTGTTCCCATTGCAAAATACTGGATTTCTAGCCACACCACTCCTATTCCTCAAATTGAAACAAATTAGAATTCTAAATTTTCTACGACGTCTAGGCGATAAAATATTTTCAGGAACAAGCAAATCATAATGATTTTTGTCTTTATTTCCAATCATCTTTTGACATCTTGCACTGAATTTATCACAATTCTTATTATCAACATATCTTTCTTCTTGGTATCTTTGATTAGTTTGGTACTTACTCTTATGAACCAATGAAATACCTATAGTTTGATACATAATAAATTGTCCATCATTTTTTACAGACAGACGAATTGGTTCGATAATAAATATACCTCTTTTCATTTTCATCAATTCTGTAAGAGTTAAATCTTTATGAACCGGTATTAGATCCAGACTCATTTCTCCCCTTTGAATAGCAGATATACAAATTTCTCTTGGATTTATCAGTCTAAGCAGGAGACAATATACCTTGATATTATTGATCATTTTTTGATTTAAAGAATCATCCCATCTCAATTGAAAAAGCAAATATCTTTTTAGGAATAAATCGAGTTCTGCTTCCGTGTGATTCTTGAATTGCTTTTTCTTTGTACGTTTTTGCATGTCTGAGTCTGATCCTGCATAATCTTCTTCAATATCTTTTTCGTGGTTTGAGAGGACTGATTCAAGATTTCCTTGGTTTTGTACATCTGATCCAAGATCTACTTGTCCTGCGGATTCTTTTTCTTCTTGATTTCGATTCTCTAATTTTAAAAGTTTTTTTTCATTGGATGATATAAAAAGATTCCCTTTTTGCTTTCTATTGCTATTTCTATTTTTACTATAATTTTTATTTCCATTAAAATTTAAAAGAAGTAATTTGATTGGTATAACCCAGGGTTTCATTTTATATGTATTATAAAGTAGCACAAATTCTGGGAAGAACCAAGGTTCCAGATTCGATATGGAACGATTTAGTATTTCTTCATTCATCCCCATCCAATCAAAAAGGTCTTTTTGATTGGATGGTTTGATTTCTTGATCTTGTGTGAGATAAAAAAGACCTTTCTTATCAATTATTTGATAATTATTCGACCCGGTCTTGGTATTTTTATTACTGTTGATACTGGTATTGATCCAGACCTCAATATCGACCTTCTTTCTAAAGCAAAAATGGAGAATTTTCCAATCAAAATATTTTCTATCCGGGTTTTTCTTTATATACTCTATATACATAATATCATCTTCGCCTAGGTAATTATTGATAGGGATACCTTCCAGCATATCAAAAAATTTGCGTTTATGTGTGTTGTAATTATAAGAAATATCTTGGTTATTATTTACTTGTAATGGTGATCCATAAATATATGAGTCATTCTTATCTTCATAATTAATATATTTATATGATAAAAGGTCATATCTATAGTGTTTTTTAAAATTTTCTTTTTGATTCGTTAATGAGTCTGCTTCATAATCATTTTGTTTGTTGTAATGAATTAATTGATCTTTTTGAGATAAATCCCATTTGCTTAAATCTTTATTTTGATTTTGAGCCACACAATGTTGATTTACTCTATTTCGCCACTTTTGTGGTACTAATCTAGACCATATAATCGGAGATAAATATTTATATTGATAATGACCTCTTAACCAGTTCTTCCATTGATTCATTCCAGAATTACGAAGTTTCTTATGTCTTAATTCGTAATGAAATATTTCGTGTGCTCCAAAACCAAAATAATCTTTTCTTTCGTTCTTAAGAAAAAGAGATGTTCCGTTATATTGAAGGACAGATCTTAACTTATACAAGTTAATAACTTGGGTTTGTGATAATTTGTAAAATACATATGCTTGTGACAAGGAGGATAAGTCACAAAAAATCTGTGAACTCTTATTACTAATACTAGAAACTGACCTTTTTATAATCGAAATAAAGTGAATTTTCTTTTGATTTGGTTTACCAATTCTTTTTTGATTTCTTTCATTATTGTAAACGTATTTATCAATAATTTTTTTTGTTGATTCAATAAAAAATTGTGCATTGGTTCTGGGAATATTAATGAGACATAGAAGAATATCTATGTATATCCTTTCAATGAAAAATTTTATAAAATAATGTAATTTGCGAATTAATCGAGAATTCCTTCTTTTTAATATTTGCCAAATGCTTTTTTGTGATTCTAATCTTTTAGCATTATAACTAGCTTTGTTAGGGCTAATATTTATCTCTGGAGTTAGAAAGAGTTTTTTCTTGTCTTTT